AAAAACTTTAAATAGTGTATAGAGATGAATCTTAAAGGCTAAATTAAATAACTAGAGGTTTTCCTGTTTACGGGGGGTTTTCAGGAGTATTAAAGATCTTACTAGTTTAGGGGGGTAGGGGGGTTTTACCTGCAAAAACCAAAGGGGAGTATTACTAGTTTATTGAGAATTACAATCACATCTTATGCTCATGATATCTCTATATGCAGTTTATCGAATTATTATCTTTCCACCATGAATACTATTTACTTTTGCAAGGAAAATGTTCACCCTTGTCTGTCATTACCGTGTGCACTGTGAAATGCAAAGTGAAAGGAAGACAAAAAAAGGAAACCCCTTACCCGCTGGAGTGAACGCCCGGCTTGCTGGGTAACGAGGAGTATGTACTCCACCATTAACTTATGCAAGCGTCGATGAAAGAGTGGGGAATAAATAAACTTAATGGCCCTGAAGTAGGAACCAAATGCCAGGAATAATTCACTGAGTGAAACCCCCACGATTATTGTCCCTGACCATCAATAAGAGTTATCATTAAGATATCATCCTGTTGGTCGGTTCTTATTGGGTTGATGTGTCTATAAGTATCAGGGATGTTGAGTTGTGGTATGATTTTACTTATTAATAATGTGTGGAGTGCTTAAAGTCTCGATAGGTATATAATATAGTAATTTGCCTGTGTATACAACTGTTGGTTTATGTTACTCTTAGTTGCTTAAGTTAAACAAAAATGTTTAACTCCTAATAATGGTTATAAAGCATATATGTACTAGAAATCCAGTGATATGCTTACTATAAATTAATGGTGAATTTACATACATGTACAGCGATTGCGATCGTACATGTCAGAGGGTAGTTTAAAGTTAGAATCCTAGCTTTGGGAGCTAGGGGTAGGGGTTAAAGTCCCCTTTCTCTGAGCAGTAGGGAGGAATTTAACCTCCGGCGTTCGGCTTACAAGACCGATGCTCTGGCGCTGAGCTACTAGTGCATGCTCGTTCCAGTATTTTATTCTCCACTCAGCCTGTTGCAGGGATGAGAGCCAGGAAGAGGAAGAAGTACAAGAATGAGGCAACTTGTCCTACGATGATGAAGGGATGTTCGACAGGTATCCCTCCAATTCATGTGAGGATAATGACGTCTGCGACAAGGAGTCAAAATAGGAATTGTGTGAGAGGTCGGAATGTAAAACTTCGTTGTTTGGACGTGTGAAGGATGGGCACGACTATCAGAACGAGGATCGAGAGTAGAAGGGCTAAGACGCCCCCTAGCTTGTTAGGGATGGATCGAAGGATGGCGTAGGCAAATAGGAAGTATCATTCGGGCTTGATGTGGGGCGGGGTAACTAAAGGATTGGCGGGGATGAAGTTGTCTGGGTCGCCGAGGAGGTTGGGGGAAAATAATGCCAGGGAGGTTAAAGCAACCAGGAGGGTTGCAAAGCCGAGGAGGTCTTTATAGGAGAAGTATGGGTGAAAGGAAATTTTATCGGAGTCTGAGTTGAGGCCTGTGGGGTTGTTCGAGCCGGTTTCGTGAAGGAAGAGGACATGGAGGATAAAAAAGGCTGCGATAATGAATGGGAGGAGGAAGTGGAAGGCGAAGAATCGGGTTAAGGTGGCGTTGTCTACAGAGAAGCCGCCTCAAATTCATTGGACGAGGGTATTTCCTACGTATGGGACGGCGGATAGAAGGTTCGTGATGACGGTGGCCCCTCAGAATGACATTTGCCCCCATGGGAGGACATAGCCTACAAAGGCGGTAGCCATTAATAGTAGGAGGAGGATTACACCTGTGTTTCAAGTTTCCTTGTAGAGGTAAGACCCATAGTAGAGACCTCGACCAATGTGTAGGTAAATACAGATAAAGAAGAATGATGCGCCGTTGGCGTGCATATTCCGAATAAGTCACCCGTAGTTTACATCTCGGCAGATGTGGGCTACGGAGGTGAAAGCTGTTGCGATATCGGATGTGTAGTGTATTGCGAGGAATAGTCCTGTGAGGATTTGGGTTATTAAGCAAAGTGCAAGGAGGGAGCCAAAGTTTCATCATGCTGAGATGTTGGAGGGGGCTGGGAGATCAATAAGGGAGTCGTTTACAATTTTTAGGAGGGGGTGGGTTTTCCGCAGGGTGGCCATTAATGATTCTTGTAGTTGAATGACAACGGTGGTTTTTCAAGCCATTAGTCTGGGTTCAAATCCCGGCAGGAATAAATGACTTTTATCATATATTTAGTTTTATTTTCTTTTGTTTTGGGGTTAGTGGCAGTCGCTTCCAACCCCTCCCCCTACTTTGCTGCTTTGGGGTTAGTAGTAGTGGCAGGGATGGGCTGTGGTGTACTGGTGGGGCATGGAGGCCCGTTTTTATCACTAGTTCTGTTTTTAATTTACTTAGGGGGGATGCTAGTCGTGTTTGCGTACTCAGCAGCGCTGGCTGCTGAGCCGTACCCTGAGACCTGGGGGAGTCGGCCAGTTGTTGTATACATGGTGGTATACTTAGTGGGAGTGGTGTTGGTGTCTGCGCTGTTTTGAGGGGGGTGGTATGAGTCGTCATGGGGATCAGCAGACGAGTTGGGGGAGTTCTCCATGTTTCGAGGGGATATGGGAGGGGTTGCCCTGATGTACTCTGCAGGGGGATGAATGTTAGTTATTAGTGCGTGGGTCCTTCTTTTAACTTTGTTTGTTGTGTTGGAGTTAACTCGCGGGCTAAGTCGTGGTGCGCTTCGGGCTGTTTAGTGAACAACCAATAGAACTATGAGCACTAGTGTGAGTAGGAAGAGAGAGAGGTAAGTTTTGATTATACCCCGCTGAACGTTGCTGGCTGCTGAGACAAGGGGAACGTTAGCAGTGGTGATGGCTTTAGGGCCTGCTTTCTCTAGTCAGGTCTGGTCAACTATTTGACTGGCAATTGCCTGGCCTAGAACAAGGTTTAATTTAGGGGTGAAGCGTTGGATGATAGACGGGAAGAATCCCAGTATGTTTGGAGAATGGTGGGCGGTGAGTTTAGGGGTAGGCTTAAATTGCTTATTTGTTAGGGATGCTAGTTCAAGAGCAGTTAATGCGCCAATGATCGTGACTGTTAGGGCGGCCAGTTTTAGGAGAGGAGGCATAGTTATAATTGGGGTTTTTAAAGGGAGAAGATTGGAAGTAATTAGGAGGCCGGCGATAATGCTGCCCCATGCTAATCGTTTAATAGGGTTGATTACTGCTGGGTTGTTCTCGTTGATAGGGGATAGTGAATTAAACCGTGGGTGGCCTATTACTACGAAGAAAACAACCCGTATACTATAGATAGCTGTGAAGGAGGTTGCCAGAAGGGTTAGTACAAGGGCTCAGGCGTTAAGATAAGAGGTGTTGAGGGCTTCAATAATGGCATCTTTGGAGAAGAATCCTGCCAGGAAGGGGGTTCCTGTCAGGGCTAGGCTGCCAATAGTAAGGCAAGAAGATGTAAAAGGGACTAGGTGGTGCATACCTCCTATTTTACGGATGTCCTGCTCATCGTTTAGGCTGTGAATAATCGAGCCGGAGCACAGGAATAGTATGGCTTTGAAGAAGGCATGAGTGCAGATGTGAAGAAAAGCCAGTTGTGGTTGGTTAAGGCCAATCGTAACTATCATCAAGCCCAGCTGACTTGATGTGGAGAATGCGACGATTTTTTTAATATCGTTCTGGGTAAGGGCGCAGGTAGCAGTGAATAAAGTTGTGAGGGCGCCAAGGCAAAGGCATGTGGTAAGGGCTGTAGGATTGTTTTCCATAAGGGGGCTTATTCGGACTAGCAAGAAGATTCCCGCAACAACTATTGTGCTCGAGTGCAGTAGGGCAGAGACCGGTGTAGGGCCCTCTATTGCAGAGGGGAGTCACGGGTGGAGTCCAAATTGGGCTGATTTTCCTGTTGCGGCAACGATTAGTCCAAGGAGGGGAAAGGTAAGGTCAAGATCTTTGGCGGCCGCGAATACTTGTTGCATTTCTCAGGAGTTGAGGTTTGTTGCTATTCAGGCCATGGCAAAGATCAACCCGATGTCGCCAACTCGATTGTAAAGGACGGCCTGGAGGGCCGCAGTATTAGCGTCCGCTCGGCCGTACCACCAGCCGATGAGTAGGAAGGATATAATTCCTACCCCTTCTCAGCCAATAAAGAGCTGGAACATATTGTTAGCTGTGACCAAGATAACTATGGCAATAAGGAAGGTCAAGAGGTATTTAAAGAAGCGATTTATGTAGGGGTCTGCATGTATATATCAGGATGCGAACTCTAAAATTGATCATGTAACGTAGAGGGCGATTGGGGTAAAGACGATTGAATAGTGGTCGAATTTAAGGCTGATGTTAACGTCAAAGGTGAGGGTGTTTATTCAGTTTCAACTTGTAATAATCGTCTCTAACCCTTCATTTAGGTATACGAAAAGGGGGAGAAGGCTGACGAAAAAGGCTAGTTTTACTGCTGTTTTAACTTGGGTAAGAGACCAGTCGAGGGTTTGGGGGGTAGGTGAGAGGGTTGTTAGTAGGGGGTACGCTAGGAGTGTAAAGATAAGGATTAGGCTCGAGGTTATTATAAGGGAAGTAGGGTGCATAGCTGCTACTTGGATTTGCACCAAGAGTCTTTGGTTCCTAAGACCAACGGATGAGCTGTTATCCTTTAGGAGCAGGCCGAGTGAGCCTTGGGGTCCAACCAAGGACAGGAAAATTAGCAGTCTTCGTTGCTGCGAGCCTCTCTCGGTGGATAAGGGGAGTTTAACCCCTATTTTTAGAATCACAATCTAATGTTTTTGTTAAACTATATCTACAGGCAGTCCACCCCCAGATTAGTTCTGGCTTAAGGGTGAGTAGTATCAACGGCAATAGGTGGAGGAGAATGAGGAGATGTTCTCGAGAGTGGGTTGGTTCTAGGGCAATTAGATGTGGGGGGAGGGGGCCTCGTTGTGTTATTAGGAACATGTATAATGAGTAAGCTGCTGTGATTAGGGTGCCTGCTCCTGTCAGTGCTAAGGTTCATCATGATCAGTTAAATAGGGAGGTAATAATTATTAGTTCTCCTATCAGGTTTGGTAGGGGTGGGAGGGCGAAGTTGGCGAGGCTTGCAATAAACCATCAGGTTGCTATTAACGGGAGGACTATTTGTAGACCTCGTGCTAGTATTATTGTTCGGCTGTGTGTTCGCTCATAGTTGGTGTTTGCCAGGCAGAAAAGGGCTGAGGATGTTAAGCCGTGGGCAATTATAAGGATTAGTGCTCCAGTGAAGCCTCATGGTGTTTGGATTAGGATTCCCCCTGCGACCAGGCCCATGTGGCTGACTGATGAGTAGGCAATTAGGGGTTTTAAGTCTGTTTGACGTAAACAAATTGAGCCTGTTATAATTACGCCTCAGAGTGCGAAGATAATGAAGGGGTAGCTAAGTTTTTCAGTTAGGGGCTCTAACATAATTATTATTCGCATTATCCCGTATCCGCCTAGTTTAAGGAGGACAGCAGCGAGGACTATTGATCCTGCAATGGGGGCTTCTACGTGTGCTTTGGGGAGCCAAAGGTGTACGCCGTAGAGGGGTATTTTCACTAGGAAAGCCAGAAGGCACCCTGCTCACCAGAGTTTGTCCGCGTAGCTTACAAGGGGTAGGGGGTTTGAGTATTGCAGGGTTAGGAGTGATAGAGTCCCGGTGTTGTTTTGGAGGAGGAGGAGAGCGACAAGCAGGGGGAGGGAGCCTGCTAGGGTGTAAAACAGGAAATAAGAGCCGGCGTTAAGACGTTCTGTTTGGTTACCTCAGCGGGTAATAATAATTAGTGTTGGGATGAGGGTGGCTTCAAACATAACATAAAACATAATTAGTTCTGTTGCGCCGAAAGCTAGGATAAGGAAGAATTGCAGGGAGGTCAGGAGCGTAATGTACATTCGTTGTCGGTTTACTGGCTCGAGGGCTGTGTGTTTCTGACTTGCGAGGATTATAAGGGGGAGAAGTCAGCAGGTAAGGACTAGGAGGGGGGTTGAGAGTGCATCTGTAGCCAGGTAAGTGTTGAGGCAAGATCAGCCTGTTTCGGAGAGGTTTTTTAGTCAAGTAAGGCTGGCTAAGGCAATAATAAAACTTTGGGCAAGGGTGGTAGGTCAAAGTCACTTTGCTGGGGCTAGCCAGGTTGTGGGAATTAATATAAAGGTGGGGATGAGAATTTTTAGCATTGCAGAAGGTTAAGGCTTGGGAGTCGGTCAGTCCCATGTGTTCGGGCAGTTGCAACAAGTAGGGCAAGTCCTGCACTTGCTTCGCAGGCTGAGAAGGATAGGAGGAGTATAGGGGAGGAGGAGAAGGTGGTGGAGTCCAATTGGAGGGTCCAGAGGGAGAGGGCAATAAAAAGGGAAAGTATCATACCTTCTAGACATAATAAGGCGGAAAGAAGGTGGTAGCGGTGAAATGCTAGGCCTGCAAGCCCTAATATAAAGGTGGACGAAAAGGCGAAGTGGACAGGGGTCATCAGGGAATTATGGACTTTAACCACAAGTTTTTGAGCCGAAATCAAATGTTTTTCTTAGACTAACAGCCTATTCGGCTCATTCAAGGCCCCCTTGGATTCATTCGTAAACTAAGCCGAGGGTTAATAGGGCTAAGACGGCGGAAGCTCAGAAGAAGGTGAGTAAGGGGGTATCTAATTGGTCCCCTCAGGGGAGGGGAAGGAGGAGTGCGATTTCTAGGTCAAAGAGGAGAAATAGGATGGCCACCAGGAAGAATCGAAGGGAGAAAGGCAGGCGGGCTGACCCCAGGGGGTCAAACCCGCATTCGTATGGGGAGAGCTTCTCGTGGTCGGGGTTTATCTGGGGGAGTCAAAAGGAGACTATGGCCAGGAGTGCGGAGAGAATTAGGGTGATAACTATAATTGTCGTAATAAGGTTCATTATCTTTCCTTGGATTTGAACCAAGACTAGGTGATTGGAAGTCACATATACTCCGTTAATATTAGAAAGATTATGATCCTCATCAGTAGATAGAGATGTAGAGGAAGAGTCACACGACGTCTACGAAGTGTCAGTATCAAGCGGCTGCTTCAAACCCGAAGTGGTGGTCTGATGTAAAGTGGTGCCGAATTTGGCGGAGGAGGCAGACGGCTAGGAATGTTGAGCCAATGAGGACATGGAGTCCGTGGAAGCCTGTGGCCACAAAGAATGTGGCGCCGTAGACCCCGTCCGCGATTGTGAATGGGGCTTCGTTGTACTCTAGGGCTTGAAGGAATGTGAAGTAGGCCCCCAAAAGGATTGTTAAGGCTAAAGATTGGATTGCTTGTTTTCGCTTAGTTTCTATAATGCTGTGGTGAGCCCATGTTACTGTGACTCCCGAAGCAAGGAGGACGGCTGTGTTCAAAAGGGGGACTTCGAATGGGTCTAGGGCGGTAATTCCTGCTGGGGGCCAGTAGCCTCCTAGTTCAGGGGTGGGGGCTAGGCTTGAGTGGTAGAAGGCTCAGAAAAATCCAAGGAAGAAGAGAACTTCGGATGTAATGAAGAGGATCATGCCGTAGCGAAGACCTTTTTGGACTGGGGGTGTGTGGTGGCCTTGGAAGGTACCCTCTCGAACAACGTCCCGTCATCATTGGCACACTGTGAGAGTCAGGAGGATAGTGCCGAGGGTTATAAGGAGGACGGAGTGAAAATGAAATCAAATTGCTAGGCCTGATGTTATTAGAAGGGCGGCGATGGCGCCCGTAAGAGGTCATGGGCTTGGGTCGACTATATGATAAGGATGTGCTTGATGGGCCATTAAACGTTTTCTTGTAGGTAGAGGCTTAGTAAGAGGACGAAGACGTAGGCCTGAATCATGGCTACGGCAACTTCTAGGAGGGTAAGCAGAAATAGGACAACGGCTGTTAGGATGGCTACAGTGGGTATTAACGGGAGAAGGACAAATGCTGCTGTAGCAATTAGTTGGATTAGGAGGTGTCCTGCCGTTAGGTTAGCAGTCAAACGGACTCCCAAGGCTAGCGGTCGAATGAATAGGCTAATTGTTTCGATAATAATTAGGACGGGGATAAGTAGCGGTGGGGTTCCTTCAGGGAGGAGGTGGCCTAGGGCATGAGTTGGTTGGTTGCGCATTCCGATAATCACTGTTGCCAGCCATAGTGGTACAGCCAGGCCCATGTTAAGGGATAGTTGTGTAGTGGGAGTGAAAGTGTAGGGAAGGAGCCCTAGCATGTTTAGGGTAATCAAAAAAACCATTAAAGAGGCCAATAGGGCGGCTCATTTGTGACCCCCTGGGTTTAAAGGTAAAAGAAGTTGTTGTGTAAATCGATTAATGAATCAGCCTTGAAGGGTTAATACACGGTTGTTTAATCACCGAGCAGAGGGGGTTGGAAATAGGACTCAGGGTAGAGTGAGTGCTAGTGCTATAAGGGGGATCCCTAAATAAATTGGTGATATAAATTGGTCAAAGAAGCTTATTGCCATGGTCAAGTTCAGGGCGTTGCTTTAGGCTTTTCTGTGCTTTGGGGTGTGGGTTCGTTTGGGAAATTATGGGCTGTTACTTTAGGGGGAATTACGATAAGGAACACCAGTCAGGAGAAAGTCAGGATTGCAAATCAAGGGGCGGGGTTGAGTTGAGGCATGTCGCTAAGGGTGGTTGGTAGTCACCAATTTTTAGCTTAAAAGGCTAACGCTGTGTACCTAATTAGCTTCTTAGCGAAGCGTCTTCAACTATTAGTGATGTTCAGTTTTCAAAGTGTTCCAGCGGGACTGCTTCAATTACAATAGGCATAAAGCTGTGGTTTGCTCCACAAATTTCAGAGCATTGTCCGTAGAAGACTCCGGGTCGGTTGACAATAAAGGTTGTTTGGTTTAGTCGACCTGGTACTGCGTCAACTTTAATTCCAAGGGCTGGGACAGCTCAGGAATGAAGGACGTCTTCGGCAGAAATGAGCACTCGGATGGGTGAGTCAACAGGGATTACTATTCGATGGTCTGCTTCTAAAAGGCGGAATTGGCCAGGCGTAAGGTCTTGTGTGGGGATTATGTATGAGTCAAACCCTAGGTCTTCGTAGTCTGTGTATTCATAGCTTCAGTATCATTGATGGCCCATTGCTTTAATTGTTAGGTGGGGGTCATTAATCTCATCTATAAGGTAAAGAATACGTAGGGAGGGGAGGGCAATAAGGATTAGAATAATTGCTGGCAGGACTGTCCAGATAATTTCGATTTCTTGGGAGTCAAGGATGAGTTTGTCCGTGAACTTAGCGGTTACTATCGCCACAATAATGTAAAGTACTAGTGTGCTAATTAAGAAGACAATTATTAAAGCATGATCGTGGAAATGTAGAAGTTCTTCTATTAAAGGTGAAGCTGCGTCTTGAAATCCTAGTTGGGAGGGATGTGCCATTATAGTTTCAAGACGCGCGAGAGTTTAACTCGCAATTTTGCCTTGACAAGGCATCGTAATGGCATTTTACTAGCGTCTTAGTAAAGAAAGTGGCAGAGCGGTTATGTGGTTGGCTTGAAACCAACTGATGGGGGTTCAACTCCTCCCTTTCTCGTTAGTTTAATCGGACTTGAACAAAAGCCGGCTCCTCAAATGTGTGGTAAGGAGGCGGGCAGCCGTGGAGTCATTCGACGTTTGTTGCGGTTAATTCTACCGAAAGAACCTCACGTTTTGCAGTAAATGCTTCTCAGATAATAAAAAGGAACATGATTACTGCTACGAGGGAAACTATAGAGCCAATAGAGGAGACTGTATTTCAAAGGGCGTAGGCGTCAGGGTAGTCTGAGTACCGTCGAGGCATTCCGGCGAGGCCTAGGAAGTGTTGGGGGAAGAAGGTTAGGTTTACGCCTGCGAACATAACCCCGAAGTGGATTTTTGTTCATGTGTCGTGCAGAGTGTAGCCTGTAAATAGCGGGAATCAGTGAACGAAGCCGGCAAGGATGGCAAATACGGCTCCTATGGAGAGGACGTAGTGGAAGTGGGCTACTACGTAGTAGGTATCGTGAAGGACGATATCTAAAGAGGAGTTGGCTAGAACAATTCCTGTTAGTCCTCCGACTGTGAAGAGGAAAATAAAGCCGAGGGCTCAAAGGAGGGGGGTCTCTCATTTGATGCTTCCTCCGTGAAGAGTTGCTAGTCAGCTGAAGACTTTAACGCCGGTTGGGATTGCGATAATCATGGTTGCGGATGTGAAGTATGCACGAGTGTCAACGTCCATTCCGACTGTGAACATGTGGTGGGCTCAGACAATAAAGCCTAGGAGTCCGATGGCAACCATGGCTCATACTATGCCCATATAGCCGAAAGGCTCTTTTTTACCAGAGTAGTAGGCAACGATGTGGGAAATTATTCCGAACCCGGGGAGAATTAAAATGTAAACTTCGGGGTGGCCAAAGAATCAGAATAGGTGTTGGTAAAGGATTGGGTCTCCCCCTCCTGCTGGGTCGAAGAAGGCAGTGTTTAAATTTCGGTCTGTAAGAAGCATCGTAATACCAGCTGCTAATACCGGGAGAGAGAGAAGTAAGAGTACAGCCGTAATTAGGACGGCTCAAACGAACAGAGGGATCTGGTACATAGAGACGGCATGAGGTTTCATGTTGATGATGGTTGTGATAAAGTTAATAGCCCCTAGAATAGAGGAAATCCCTGCTAAATGAAGGGAGAAGATAGTTAAGTCTACGGATGCCCCAGCATGGGCGAGGTTTCCGGCCAGGGGTGGGTAAACTGTTCAACCCGTACCAGCCCCGGCTTCGACGCCTGAAGATGCTAAAAGCAGGAGGAATGAGGGGGGAAGAAGTCAAAAGCTCATATTGTTTATTCGAGGAAATGCTATGTCAGGGGCCCCGATCATTAAGGGGATAAGCCAGTTTCCAAAGCCTCCGATTATAATTGGCATTACTATAAAGAAAATTATTACAAACGCATGCGCTGTAACAATTACGTTATAAATTTGATCATCTCCCAGGAGAGCACCCGGTTGACTTAGTTCTGCTCGGATAAGCAGACTTAGGGCTGTGCCGACCATGCCGGCTCAGGCACCAAATACTAGATAAAGGGTGCCAATGTCTTTGTGATTAGTCGAGAAAAATCAGCGTGTGATTGCCACAGGTAGGATGGCTGAGTTTTAAGCGGTGGATTGTAGCCCCATAGACAGAGGTTTGATTCCTCTTCTTACCAAGTCCCGAGGTGTTTTCACGCCGGATTGCAAACCCGGAGAAGCAGGTTAGACGCCTGCCGGGACTTTCCCGCCTGTTTGCAGACAGGCCAGGCGGGAAAGTAGATGGATGCTCGCTGGTTTGAGCGTTTAGCTGTTAACTAAAACTTGGTAGGATCGAGGCCTACCCATCTAGGGAGGCCTTAGCTTAATAAAAGTACTTGTGTTGCATACAGGAGATGTGGGTTAGTTTCCCGCAGGTCTTAACAGGGACTGGGAGATTTTCACTCCCGCTTAGGGCTTTGAAGGCTCTTGGTCTTGTGCTATCCTAAGTCCCTTAGGGGGCAAAGAGGGCTATTGCGGCGGGGGCAAGGGGAAGGGTAAGGATGGCTGTTGCAGTGGAAATAGCTAGGGGGAGAGTAAGTTGAGGGGTGTGGAAGCGTCAGGGGGCTGAGCCAGCAAGGTTATTAGGGAATATGGTCAAGGTTATTGCGTATGAAAGTCGGAGGTAGAAGTAGAGGCTGAGGAGGGCGGTGAGTGCAGCGAAGGTGGCTAGGAGGGGAAGGCCTTGCTTGGTTAGTTCTTGCAGGATAAGTCATTTTGGCAGAAAGCCTGTGAGGGGAGGGAGGCCACCTAACGATAGCAGGATTAGGGGGGTGAGGGAGGTGAGGATGGGGGTTTTCGCTCAGGAAATAGCGAGTGAGTTAACACTTGTGGCCTTGTTTAGTTTGAATACAAGGAAGGCTGAGAATGTTATAAGAAAATATGTCAGTAGGGTGAGTAGGGTGAGGGAGGGTGCAAACTGAAATACAAGGGTTATTCAACCCAGGTGGGCGATGGAGGAGTATGCGAGGATTTTGCGGAGTTGTGTTTGGTTTAGCCCGCCTCAGCCCCCCACAAGGGTGGAGGCAAGGCCTAAAGTAATGAGGAGCGTCGAGTTATTAGGGTGAATTTGAAGGAATAGGGCAAATGGTGCAAGTTTTTGCCATGTGGATAAAATCAGTCCAGTGGTTAGGTCTAAACCTTGGAGAACTTCGGGCATTCAGGTGTGTATAGGTGCTAGTCCAATTTTAAGGGCGAAGGCAAGAGTAATCATGGTGGTGGGGAGGGGGTGGGATATTTGTTGAATGTCCCACTCTCCTGTAAGTCAGGCATTAGTAGTGCTTGCGAAGAGCAGTATTGCGGCTGCAGTGGCCTGGGTAAGGAAATATTTAGTGGTTGCTTCTACTGCCCGGGGGTGGTGGTGCTGGGCTATTAATGGAATAATGGCTAGAGTATTCATTTCAAGACCTATTCAGGCGAGAAGCCAGTGGGAGCTCGCGAATGTGATCGTGGTACCTAGGCCAAGGCCAAATAGTAGGAGGGCCATAATGTACGGGTTCATTAACAGGGGAAGGACTCTAACCTACATGTTTGGGGCATGGGCCCAAGAGCTTACTTGGCTGACACTGTTAGGAAGTGGTGTAGAGGAAGCACTAAGAGTTTTGATCTCTTCAGGTGGGGTTCAAGTCCCCTCTTTCTAAGGAGTTGGGGGGATTTTAACCCCCATGGTTCACTCTATCAAAGTGGCCCTTTAATTCAGGCACAGCTCCAGCATTAAAGCTGAGGGGGGAGACCGGCGAATGCGATGGGTAGTGCGAGGTGCCAGACAACAAGGGCCAGTGTTAAGGGTAAGAAGTTCTTTCAGATTAAGTGCATAAGTTGGTCGTAGCGAAAGCGGGGGTATGAGGCTCGTACCCAGAGGAATAAGATGGAGAGGAGGGCAGCTTTAGTCATAAGGTTAACAGCTGTAAGTTCTGGAAGCGTTGGAAGGTGGGAGGCTCCAAGGAAAAGCGTTGCAGAGAGGGTATTTATAAGCAGGATGTTGGCGTATTCGGCTAGGAAAAACAGTGCGAAAGGACCTCCTGCATATTCTACGTTGAACCCAGAGACTAGTTCTGATTCACCTTCAGTTAGGTCGAAGGGGGCTCGGTTTGTCTCTGCTAGCGTTGAGATGTACCACATGGCGGCTAAAGGTCAGGCGGGTAAGATTAATCAGACACTTTCTTGGGCAGTGTTAAAGGTTTGGAGGGTAAAACCTCCCGTGAAGATAATAATGTTAAGGAGAATAAGGCCGAGGCTGACTTCATACGAAATGGTTTGGGCTACAGCTCGAAGGGCCCCTACTAGGGCATATTTCGAGTTTGATGCTCAGCCTGAGCCTAGAATTGAATAGACTGCAAGGCTGGAAAGTGCTAGGATAAAGAGAATACCTAGGTTTAAGTCCGTCACAGGGTAAGGGAGGGGTATAGGGGCTCAAAGGGTCAAGGCTAGGGTAAGTGCCAGTATAGGGGCTAATAGAAAGAGAACAGGTGAAGAAGTGGAGGGGCGTACCGGCTCTTTAATAAATAGCTTAACACCGTCGGCGATAGGTTGAAGAAGCCCGTAGGGTCCGACGACGTTAGGGCCTTTTCGTAGTTGCATGTAACCAAGCACTTTCCGTTCGATTAGGGTGAGGAAAGCGACGGCTAGCAGGACGGGGACGATAAAGGCCAGGGGGTTGACTACATGGGTAATGAGTCCTGATATCATAGTTAGAGAGAGGAGTTGAACCCCTGTTTAAAGGGCTTAGGCCTTTCGCAATTCACCGGGCTCTGCCACACTAACATGCCATTCTCTTGGGCAGTTGGGGTATGCCCTTTTACCTAGTTTAGATGTCTTCATTAGGTGAGGGGGAGGCGTACCTGGGGCATGGGCCTCTTCTTTCCGGTCCTTTCGTACTAGAAAAGATCATAACATAGATAGAAACTGACCTGGATTACTCCGGTCTGAACTCAGATCACGTAGGACTTTAATCGTTGAACAAACGAACCCTTAATAGCGGCTACACCATTAGGATGTCCTGATCCAACATCGAGGTCGTAAACCCCCTTGTCGATATGGGCTCTAAAAGGGGATTGCGCTGTTATCCCTAGGGTAACTTGGTCCGTTGATCGGCACTGCCGGATCACTTATGGTCAGAAGTTCTGTTAATTAGAGCTGTAGCTCTTAGTTGTGGGAGGAGGGGGAAGAAAAAGAAAGGGGTAGTCCTCCCATTCCGCACGGGGGATATTTGTTTCCCCATGGTCGCCCCAACCGAAGACATCAGGACAGGAAGCCACTAAGTTCAGCCTTTTATTCAAGGGTCCTTAACATGGTCTGCCTTCGTGTCTAAAGCTCCATAGGGTCTTCTCGTCTTATGGGCTCATCCCCGCTTCTGCACGGGGAGATCAATTTCATTGACCTGAAAAAGGAGACAGTCAAGCCCTCGTGGTGCCATTCATACAGGTCTCCATTTAAAAGACAAGTGATTACGCTACCTTTGCACGGTCAAAATACCGCGGCCGTTGAACTAAAATGTCACTGGGCAGGCGGGACCTCTTATTCTTAGGTTTTGCAAGAGGCGATGTTTTTGGTAAACAGGCGAGGCTTCATGTGTTTGCCGAGTTCCTTCTTTTTCTTTTAGTCTTTCCCTTTAAGCACACCAGTGTGGGGTTAACGGTTATATGTTGGACGCTTTTCTAGGTCATGTTTACATTTGTCCAGTGCCTTCTTTGATTTGGGCCGTTAATTATCGGTGGGGGGTCCGTTCCGATCTACACATGTGCAGGGAGAGGGGGTGAAACTCCTCTTATTACTCATATTAGCATGGTCGCCCCCATGTTTGCATGGGGCGGCCCGGTAGGGTTAGGGGGCTAAGATTTGGTTATCAGGATATACGGCGAGGAATATGTTCGAGCTTTAACGCTTTCTACAGGGATGGCTGCTTTTAGGCCCACCTAAACATTCGTGCCTTGAAGATTATGATCTTTACCCTCCTGGGAAAGTTGTATCTTGGTTCAAAGGGGCTGTCCCCCCTTTGACTAACTCTCTCGGTTTCTTTAGGAATCATAGGAAAATAGGATAAGGATGAAGGGAGAAGCCGGGAGGCTGAACTTCTATCCAGTTCCCAGGCAACCAGCTATAACTAGGTTCGATAGGTCTGTCACCCCTACTCGAAGCTCTTCCCACTCTTTTGCCACAGAGACGGGTTTGCCCTATTTTTAGGCTGTCTTGGAGTAGCTCACCTAGTTTCGGGGGGTCAAACTAAAGTTCTCTTTGCTTGAGGTTACTAGCTAAATCATGATGCAAAAGGTACGAGAGGTCATCTCTGCTTTACTTGGCTTTACTGGTCTGTTTCATCTCTTTTTCAGCGTTCCCTTGCGGTACTTTATCTATAGCGCCACTAGTTCCTTTTCTGTCGCCCATACTAAGGAGGGAAAATGGTTTGTTTTGTTACACGTAGTGCTTTTGGGGGTATTTATGATTATTTGTTGTGGTTAAGAAGTGGGGCTAGCTAATAGGCGTCAGGGCGGCTCGATTTGCACGGGCGACTTCTCGGTGTAAGGGAGATGCTTTACTGTCTTAGCTACACCCTGATTTTACCAAGCGCACCTTCCGGTACGCTTACCATGTTACGACTTTCCTCTCCTTTGCAGTTGTAGGGCTTTAGTTAAAAATATCCAGGGAGCTCGGGGAGGGTGACGGGCGGTGTGTGCGCGCTTTAGAGCCGGTTTCAGCAAGACACTCTGCTTCTTGCTTACTGCTAAATCCTCCTTCAGGCGTGTATTTCAACACATCATTCGTATTCGCTAAGTTGCTAGCGAATGTAGCCCATTTCTTCCCCTCTCATGCACTACACCTCGACCTGACGTATTGGGCTGTGCCAATTGTGCTTACTATTTGGCCTTCACAGGGTAAGCTGACGACGGTGGTATATAGGCGGGAAAAACAAGGGAGGGTGAGGTTAAACGGGGGTTATCGGTTCTAGAACAGGCTCCTCTAGGTGGATGTTAAGCACCGCCAAGTCCTTTGGGTTTTAAACTGGTGTTCGTAATACCCAGGCGGATGTTTGGTGTAATAAACAATCAATGTTCAGGGCTAAGCATAGTGGGGTATCTAATCCCAGTTTGTTCCTTAGCTTTCGTGGGTTCAGGGGGAATAAAGCCACTTTCGTGGTTGGGCTTCATACCTTCGAAGACGTATGACAGTTCTGAAGGCGTTCGGCTTTAGTTTTGTGCTTTCCTTAACCACTCTTTACGCCGCTGTCTGTCAACTTAGGCCTCTCGTATAACCGCGGTGGCTGGCACGAGTTTTACCGGCCTTCTTAGCTTTAACTAAGTCAAGCTTTCACTTATGGCTTAATGTTTATCACTGCTGGGTTCCCTTGAGGGTGTGGCTAAGCAAGGTGTCGTGGGCTGGACTGCGCCGTGCCTGATACCAGCTCCTCATTCCCAGGCGGGGAATTGTGGGCATTCTCACGGGGAGGCGGATACTTGCATGTGTAAATCTAGCTAGAGCTGACAGTAAAGTCAGGACCAAACCTTTGTGCTCGCGGGCCTTTTTAAGGGCCATCTTAGGAGCTTCAGTCCTATACTTTATTTAAGCTACGGAAGC